TGGCAGCGTAACGTAACAGTATTGAAAGCTGGTCGCCTTTTGAGGGAAAGCCTTTCAATAGGAGCCCTACTTCCCTCTTTGCGACCTCATCACTTCAAAGCGCAAACCCATTTCTTTCTTAGTCACCGGGCGGAGCGCACCTTTGGTACTTTGCTTATAGCTTTTTTAGGTAATGCAATAGACGGGAGGCTTAGCTCTGGATCCCCCCTGCTTGCAGAAATGAATGGATCAGAAGGGAGGGCAGGGTTCTATTTCCGGGCCAGGCGGGAGGTGAAGGCCATAAGAGAAGATTGCCCTCCCGGTAAGGAAGAGAGGAAAAGGGTGCTGTCATCTATCTCGACCAGTTTCCCGAGGCGTTTAAAATCCAGACCGGCTCAGAGAATCACTGGCGCTATTTAGCCCTGCGTTTCGCCATTCGAAGTACTACCTCTGCCTTCCCTTTTTGTAACATACATACCCAGGCGCCCTCCTTTCCAATCACTAAGAAATATATATACCAATAAAAGCCCTATCTAAGTAAAGCTTCGTCTGTTATTTTGCCGGCCCCAGGGGAGTTTACTCAACCCATTCCCCAGTCTTCCGCACTGCTCAAGTAAGTGTGCGACTCCGTATGAGGACCTCCTTCCCTTCTGCCCACTCTCTGTTCACACGGTTCTCAAAGCAGAGGAGGAAGGGTGGGCAGCAGGTACCACGAGCCCTCTGTCCCACACATCTATCCAGAAGCAAGTGTAGTTCACCGGTTCCACCGAATGCTCCTATCTCTCGGCAAAGATCGTGTGAGTGTGCAGTTATGCTTCGGATGCTTCGCCATAGAATAGATCGACCCAGTTCCCGTTCTTTTCCGGTGCACTCGCTTTATATCTCCGACACACAAGGAAGGACGCGGTGGGAAGGAAGTAGCCCTAGCCTCTGTCCGGCCGATCATTCCGCTGGCATCTTGCATTCACGCCTCCGTTTGACTGCCGCTCGGGGATGGAGTTGTAGATACGTTAGTCTTAGCGGATCGTTGGCTCCACCTGTTATCTCCTTCTACGACATGCTGTTGTCGTCGCCATATTCAATATGTAACTTAGTCATCTCTGCCTCGCTGCGGGTCAGCACCTCCGAAAGAAACGGAGGACTTCATTCAGTGACTCCGCGATCGCCCTCTAAACGATCAGAATAAGGTAAAGCTTGAAGATAAGTTTTGTACTCTATTAATTTCTCAGTCCCTCTAGTCGGGTGGGCGCCGGCCGGTCTTTCGACCAGATCCCCCTCAAAACCGTACGTGCGGGTCTCCCCGCATGCGGCTCACGCCATTCGAGGTGGCCCAGCCCAGCATTCATTCGCAAATCCTGTAGTGAAATTGAGACTGCTCGACCTCGGAAGCTAATTCGCGTGTAGGCAGCGCTGTCTGTCGTACCGTTGACTCTATCTATTCATTGAATTCACTTTCATTCATGATAGGCTTGCTCCCTCTTTTTCCAAGAATTAATGAACTTCCCCTTGACTTCAGAGGGCCTTCTCTAATCTAATAGGGGAAAAGCCTTGCCTTCCATTTCCGTCAAATGACCCGGCCCCCCAGGCTCTTCCACCGTCCAGGCTCCCTTTCCTACCTATGCTATGCTCCCCCCGGCACAGGCCTACCACGCTTCGCGCCTGCGGCGTTTTCGCCGGACGGTCTTTGCCAGTAGTGCCATCCTCCCCGCTGGCTGTATGGGCGGGTTGTCCCTCGCTGCTGCGTTCTGTTAGGCTATGGATTACAGGAACAAATGTAGTTGAATGAGACAGCAGGCGGGTTACACGTTCCGCTGTGCCGAGATGTGAGGTGCAGGTGGTGATGATCACCCCGGGGTATGCGCTAGCGCCCTTGACAGGCACTCCAGGACCCGCCAACGCTCATGAAAACCCGGGTCGGTCCTCCATTCATCTGACCGGAGGTGTGGATAACGAGGCCACCTTCACAACCTTCTCCCTTCTGTCCTTATGTTGTAGTAAGGTAGGGCGGTTCGCTTGAGTTGCTCAACCGCCCCTTAGCCCGGTGCTCATGACGCGCTACGGGACCTCCACCAGGGGACCAAGCAGGGAGGGCATAGCTAGCGGCATAGGAGCCGACTCGGCGTCAGCGGCTTCGTGCCGCACTGGAGTGATCCAATATGTGGTTCCGCACGTTCCACCACTTCTCCGTTCATTTCCAATACTGATCGTGAAACACCATGAGCAGCAGGATGTTGAGGTCCGAAATTCGAAGTGAAATTTTTGATTTGCCCGTTCCTAGTCGTCATGGGAAAAAAGGAAGAAATAAGAAAGAGATTATTCCCTAAGAGCTTGTCCAGTACTACCATACCAGTACCAGAAATGCATCTCCTTCGACCTTAGCGATAGCTCGACCTGGCGCCTTCCACCCATCCCATCATATCACCCAACCGGCCGCCGGAACCGTAGCAGAAGCATAGTTCACTAGATCCAGGAAATTCAGCAGCTCCTCGCATCCCCAACTACGAGTCCCACATAACATCATAAAAGGCATCCGTCAGCAAGCCGTGCTGCTGAAGGGCTTCCTCCCCTAACGTTGCCCGAACAAGGTCGGGCATCGTCCATTCTGGGGGTACTACCCTCCCGGCTTCATGCACACACTTCTCGTATTCATTACAAATTTGAGTCAATAATAGGTCAAAGTCAGGTGCAGCACTTTGCGCGTCGGGCAAAGTCGAAGAACTAGTGGAAGAAGCGGAAGAAGGGAAGGAAGGCAAATCAGTCTCAGTATTCATGATAAAATCCATATCGCTAAGTGTTGTATTACCATATAGTACGAGTTGCCTTTGCATTTTTTTCTTAGCTTAGTTGGATTATCGCTCCGCTCGTGCGTGGCGGAGCGGCATACCGAAAAAAAGAGTGTTTGGAACACCCGAAAGCCCTTTATCGGATTCGAACCGATAACTTAAGCCTCTTTCTTAAGGGCGGGAGCTTTACTCTTATTTTGGGCGTGCTAAGTTTATTTAAGTCATTTTTTCGGTTCACTTAACATTTTCTATATATCTCTGTCTTCATTATCAGCTGCATGCTGTCGGCGTTATATCCACTCCACACTGACCGAGATTCCCGTGAGATCACCATCGGCTTGTTGAAATCGAGAAAGGTCACTCCGTCAAGCTTTTTTCTTATATACGATACCCTTTGCCATGGCCCTTTCTTTCTAGTATATATATCTACGTCATTCTTTTGAAGTGAAGCAGATGGACACAACAAGTTCACTAAAAGAGCAGTTAGGCCTTTCCATAAGCCTCTACTCAAGCACTCGAGGAAGAAAGCTGAAAGACGTAATAAAATTGAAGCAGGTGCGCTAACCGCCACTTCTTAGTTCCATACTCTCACATTTCTTTCTTCCGGCTTAGCCGAACTACTTACCTCAGGTCAGGAGAGTCAGAACTGATAGCCATTTCCATTTTTCATGGTATGAAGTGAGGGGCATTGGGAGTGCCTGCTTTGGTCACATCTGGTCGCGAAGGTGAATCTCTTTCTCACTTACTCCGCATCCTTGCTCGTCGAAAGAGGAAGAATAGCTGATTTAGTGACGGAAAGGCATTCGGAAACTATTCAAGTGCGAGGAACTCTCCTTAATAAATGTAGCAAGGACCTACTTATAGCCCTATACAAACCTTAGAAAAGCGCCCACGGGTAGTGAGACTTTCTATCTATTTTCACCTGGTTCCATCCTTTCATACCTCGAGTCTGCCTTTGAAGTCGAGTCGGAGTAAAAAAGAAAGTCAGGGAGAGCGGGCTAGACAGCGAGTAAGACAGCTAGGTCAATAGGAGCAATCCATCGAGTGGGAGAAAGACAGTTACACCAATCCCGTGAGAAATCCTCTTTGAAATAGTAATTCCAATAATCTGCCAGCCAAAGAAATGGTTGAATATAGGTACAGGACTGACTAGGGTAGAAGACTTTCAGAAAGGTTCAAACCCTGATCTCATTCTCTCTATCTGAGAAAGAAATGTGTAGCTAGGAGATAGGAGATATTTTATGCTACTCTTGACTTGGTTGGCTCTACCTCAACATATGGTATTATGCCCGCTTTAGAATACCAGCGGGAGAACCAGAGCAGAGGAAGAGAGTCGATTGCTTGGCTTGGTATCGCTTGGAAAACCAGCTTAGAATTAGAACGAGAATGAGAACAAGAAGTAGAATAGAAGAAAGACGGAAGGCTGTTTCAGAATTCTCACTCCCGGAACACTTCCTAAAAACCGGCGAAAGGAAAAAGGAAGTAGTCATTGACTTGTTCAGCACACCAAATTCAACTTCCTTCCTGCTTCAGGCACTAGCTTTGCCAAACCCTGGTACATGTATGTGGGCTTTCCGCTTCGGCTTCTCATGTAAATCTTCCAATGTCTTGCCATTTTCTCTTATATAGATAGGCTATAGGCCTTGTCCTCTTCTATTCCTGCGGGAAGTCAGTGTGGGACTAATTGAATTTCATTCTTGTCTGCTAAGATAATTCTTATTCCTCACAGCTTGCATTCGATGCTTCTGATTCAATAATTCCTTCTAACAGGGAATTCACTGAACTAGTCTCCCTTGAGTCTCCCCGTCGGGAATGGAGGCTTCTAAACCTTGCCTTTTCCATAACCTAAGTCGCACTACTGGGGATCTCTCTTGATACTCTGCCAGGCGTTGACCAGCTTGTGGCCCGGTGGTGAACCGGATCGAAGAATGTATGAGAGGAGAGATAAAAGCACTTTCTCTTCAAAATAGAAAGAGCACTGCACCCTAACTTCAACAGAACTCTTGGGGTAGGCTAGCTACTAGTTAGTAGTCGTCCTAAAAGAGAGATCTTTGTTTTGCTTTAGCAAGAGGCCTATTGTTCGCAGACACCTACTTCTATTAGCTGACATAAAAGACAAAGATTCTTCGTTCTTTCTGAGAAAGAGTTCGAGATCTGAGAGGGCAGACCGGCCACAACGTCTGGCATAGTAGGAAATGGTGCCCTTGGCTCACTCCTGCCAGCAGTAGTTCTTTCGATGCTATTACTATTGGGGTCTGAGTCTTGTGCCTCAACTTTCTATTATAGTCGAGTGAGCTCGCTTACTCTGATCCTACTGCGTAGACGTCGTCTAATAGGCTACAGCACCAGATCATCATCAGCAAGAAAACGGCATAGCAGCTACTTACAGCAACAATCTTTGGACAAAGAACGACAGGCGTACCGGCACTCACCTATAGCTCCAATCACTTACAACAGAAAGAGACAAGGGGCTTACCAAGAGACCTGCTACCTTCCCTCGGACCCATTTTCTGGAAAGGCCATTACTCTTACTAGAAAGAAAGGAAGTAAAATGGAGCTGAGCCTATGACCGACTAGCCTGTCAAAGCAAGCTTAAAAAGTCATGTTTGAAGGCTAGATAGTGGCCTTAGGAACCTACTTGGATTCTGGAATGCCGGTCTTTGCTTTGGCTAGAGATGCGCCTTCTTTCTTCTATTCTATGATTCGATTCTCAATCCTTCTGTCTTCCTGTCTCCTCAATTCCCTGATGTGTTCCCCGATTCGTGGGACTTGAGAATTTCTCTGCTCGTTGCTAATTGGCATCTCAATAGCTCTCTTGTTCATGGATAAACCTTTGGTAGTTACAGGTCCGGTCCTAAACAGCTGCCCAACTCCTTGCTACGCTTGCTAGCTTCCTTTCTTGCTTGCTTTCTAGCCCCGATGCCAATGCCCTTTCTGTTCTCGAGTCTTTGCAATCTTCTGCCATTCCTCGAGTACTAGCACTTTGAAATGGTTAGACCACTGTCTTCGAGTCCGGTTGAGAAATAGCGGATTTGAGTACCGGGAAGTAAGTATGAGTAAGGTCCGGGTCTGGTTGAGTAACTCAGGATAGAGAGAGTCCTTCATTTCTAAAGTATGAATAAATAAATAGTAGACATGTAGCTGCCTTTTAGGTATTGAATCCCTGGCCGGGAAGCGTGAACGATAACATGAGTCTTTAAGGACAGAGTGACCCCGTGGGTTGTCCATTCGGGTATTCACTCAAAAATCATTGAATTGAATAAGGCTATTTGACTTAGGACTCCCTTACTAAGCTTTCAGGAAAGTCTGAGATCTCATTGTCTTCCTGAAGCCTTTTTAATCCTAAATGAACAGATATGAGATAGATGTAGAGACTCATCCTTGATTCCTATCGGTCAGGGCCCTTGAAGAACCCTCCACGTTCGATAGTAGTTTACTAATCCAAGGAAGGAGTGATGCGAAGAATAGCTTTCTTTCGTACCCATTCACAAGAAATCAGGGTCTCAAGCAGTGTGTTCATGGTCGCTCAGAACATAGGATTTTCGGCATCAAAGAGCACGTGGGACAGGTGAGGGAAGGAAGGCGGGATGAAGCAAGCAGCCAATCCCTTGCTGGTTAAAAATAGCAGCATCAGTATTAATCTTATAAAGACCATGGGGTGGGGCCTTTCCCTCTCTTCCTCTTTTTTTAAGGTAACCGTCCAGTCTTGGAAGTGAGGGTGTTGCAATCATTCCAATCCCTCTACTCGTCTATTAGCAGTTTCCTGAAGCCATTCTGCTATCATTCTAGTTTTTAGTAAAGTGACTGCCGTTGTTGATGTTCGATCGTTTAACTCGCAGCCAAGGAATGTTCCTGATCTGCGAACAGAACCAAAGTCGTACTCTCTTGACTAAAGTCCTAATGTAATGCCCTTTAAACCACCAAAAGGTCCTATTCCGACAACACTGAAAAAGGGCTCTCTCCGTCTCAGTTGGTCAGTACCTTAAACTAATTAGCCATTTCCAAGCTGCTCTTTCATAAGCTGTGATGGCTCTTTTGAATAAAAGGCATAGTCTATGTCATCTTCCTTTTGCCCAGGAGCATTCGACTGAAAAAGTATGCCATTAGTCAGACTCTCTAGAAGCCTTAGGAGCAATGGAGTCTGGTGAGTCTTGTCTCTTGGTCAGCTGTTTCCGCTCGAGTGAAAATGCTTGATGGGGCGGGCGAGATTTGCCTTGGGTTCGCTTTCCGGGTGAGGTTTAATAAAAAAGTCAAGTAGGACAGCGGTGACCGCGAATGGCTATAGTTCGTCACTTGCGGTATAAAAAGAAGTAAGGAGCTTTGAAGATCAGCCCTAAGCTAAAGCGCTTTCTAGTTTGAGAGATGGAAATGCCTAATCAAGTAGCCAAGAATCATCGATTTCGGAAGGGGAAATGAATTTAGGAAGGATCCGATACCAAGTGACATTGAATCAGTTGGGGGTCTAAGCGCTGCTATTTCAGCAGTTGGTGTTGGAGGACGGAATGCCAGTCGAAAGGCGCATCTATGACTTAATACCTAATTTGCCATAGAAGGGCTCGATCCCAGACCTAGGCGCAAGGGAATTGATTTAGGTAGGGCTCAAGGCCGAGCTCTTAAATATTGGCAACCCCAGCAGCAAGCCTAGCCCTTAATGCTTTGAAGCCTGCTTCACTTCAAAATAGTTGCGTAGGTAGACTATAAGGAAGAGTTTCCGGGTTTAAAGAAGAAGACAGATTTATGCCAAAAAGACAGACTTTCCTCGTGTTAGCGAAACTGGAACTGGGATAGCCTCGGGTAATTCAATTGTTTCCGCTCCTGTGACTAGGCTTTCTCTCCGGTGATATTGAATCTCTTGGAGTCAGATCAGTAGGAGGAGCTCACCCCAGGAAATCTAATTATTAATTAGAACCCGCGATCGTTGAAAAAGAAAATAAGTATGTTCTCACGGCCAGAAAGAGCGAAAGAAATTTTTTTATTAGATTAGCACTAGGCCCTTGATGCTTTGTTAATGCCACAGTTCGTTCATAGAAAGATGGAATGCTAAAGACTTTGTTAAGAAGAAGGCGAGCTAGCAGATGAGATAAGCGTAGAAATTAATTCACCCGAGTAAGGCCGACTTCTTAAAGTGGATATAGTTGATCCCGTTAAAAGAAAAGGGGTTCTCTCTCTCTTGATTAAGTCATTTCTACTGGCTCAAGCCCAAGGTTAAAAAAGACTGAGGTGACCAATGACGATGAGCAGCTATTCAATTCGGACGAGGAATTGGACACAGGTGAAGCAAGGACGGATACTGGCTTACAACAGCCGATTCTCTATACTCCTAGTGTCAAAGATCCTCTTCGCTAGACTACAACTAGTTGATGAATGTGCTCTCTCACTATGCTGAACACAAGCCGATTGTACAGACCGTAGAGAAGGAGTGACTCCCCGAAGGCATTCCAGGCAAGAAAGCCAATCAGGGAGGAAAGAGGCTGACTAGGACCGATGGGAGTGGCCTTGTTGACTGGTTAAGGACTCTTTCCAGACTCTTCTTTCGTGCACTATGCTTAAGACATAGAATTCGAAGAAAGACATTTGCAATTGGCTAGGGCAGTTCCCTACACGGGCGAATTCCGACACTCACTGTACTCCCCACTGCTTTCGCCTACTGAGCTTGGGCTGGTAAGCTCCGGGGCCTCTTTCCTTCCCCTGTGTTCCTCCCCCCGCTTCCTATAGTACTTTCCTTTGGCTTGGAAGGCAGCCACTTACTTATTATGGAATGACATATATGATGATGATGGTAGCTATCTGCCTAGCCTCTGGTACATATTATATGAAGATTTTTTGCCATCCTTAACAGATGACTTACATTGTAGAGAAAGGTTTATCTAACTAGTTAGGGAGTTTGGCTGACCACCCTGCTTTCTGACGCTTTCTTTCCTTTGTGAAATGGGGCATCTATATTTATATGCTCTGGAAGGTTTGTTTTTATTTGTACCTAAGTTCTTCCCCCCTAATTTATGATAGTATTACTATGGGCGTATCCCCTACTAACTCTTCTGGCATTTCATCCTTTCCTTCGGCCACAGATGTGGGAACTTCTGGTGGGCCTCGGCCCCTTGAGATCGATCAGGATATCATTTGGGATAACCTCGCTGCCCAAGAGCAGGAGGCTAGGGCAGGCACGGGAGCACGCCCGCATTTATAGCGCTGTTGAGGCTATCAATATGGCCTGCGAAAGAGAAGAAGCGGCCATGATAGAGAGAACATAATCTTGCAGAATAAAGGGGTCACTCTCGAGGATCCGGAGGATGTGAAGCGTGCACTCGGGGCGGTTCTCTATGACGACTGGCAGTACGACCTAGATTCTCGTCTGCCGCATTTCCGTGATCTCAAGCGCGACTTCGGGACGGCTCGATGTTCCATTTGGAACAAATTCATCGACGAGCTCCGAGATTGGGGGAATCCCCAGGTAAACGCCCGACATAAGGTCGACTGAAACGCGATCTATCTGCTGCTATTTATTAATAGCATTCAAGGAATAGCCCTTCTGTGGATATATATAAGTAACTTAGTGCATGTCAGGCTTGGAAGAAGAAAATGAAAAACGAACAACCACGCTGGTCGTAATAGATAGACTTTCATGCTCGTTCTTGCTCCAGCATGAAAGTTCCATTTCAGGGAAGGCTTTTTGGACTAAGGGTACCATGATACTTTCTGTTTTGTCGAGCCCTGCTTTGGTCTCTGGTTTGATGGTTGCACGTGCTAAAAATCCGGTACATTCCGTTTTGTTTCCCATCCCAGTCTTTCGCGACACTCAATCTATTTTAAAATTATTTAGTTCTCTACCACTTGTTAGGAAAGTGCCGAATAGAGTACAATTCCTTTTCTTTCGCATTGCTAAAGTCATATGTAGTCTTGTTCTTTCAAGGGTAGCCTTTGCACTGGGCTGGGGTATGTCTGGATGGAAGACCTGAATAGAGCTGTTGCTCAATTCTACCCCTCTTCATCAGGAGGAATGTCTGGGGGGTTAAATCAACCTCCTTCCCCAGAGGGGTATTCCGCTGTCCCTGTATTTCAGATTGAAAACGAAAACCTGGATCAGCCTGGTCCTTCAGCTTCAGAAGGAGAGGGTCGGGCTGTCAGGGATTATAGCACTGAATTACAGAATATTGAAGAATTGCGCAAAGATAAGTACCTGGATGGTAGCTATCGCAATGCCTTAATAAGGCACGAAAATATAATAAGAGAAATAAAAAAGTCTATGATATCAGGAAAGGGGTCGAGATTTATTTAACCGAAATAATGGGGATGTCTAATATTAATTATAGAAATAGAAAGCTTTCTCTGATTCTAAGAGATTTGACCGACCGTGGGTCGGCTAGTACCTATTTTGATGCTATAGTCAAAGAAATAGAATCTATGAATGGCCCTTTTTTTTAGCGTTCATGGATGGCTTTCCTCTTTTTTCTATCCATCTTAGTCTTTCTGATAGCTTTGGTCTTTTTCCCATGTCTTTCTTGGTTGGTAAACCCAACCGGCGATTTACATTACAACAAGTCTTTGCTAAAAGAAAGCAAAGCGGATCACTTTGACTGTTCATATATAATCATGGCACGCTGGTGCGAGTTTTTTAGAGCAAGAGAAGAATATTGGAGAGGAGAAAGCGAACGTTATCTTTATATGGATAGCCAATTCTTATTAATCTATTGTGTGTGGTGGTCTTTTCCCGCAGGCGGCGACAAATGGTTTACCAGTTTTGAAAGATCGCAACATGGTAATAATATTTCTACCAAAACGGACTGCCTATTTCAATTATTGTGCTTTCTTAAATTGCATACCTATACAAGGGTTCAAGTTTCGATCGATATTTGCGGAGTTGATTATCCCTCTCGAAAACGAAGATTTGAAGTGGTCTATAATTTACTGAGTACTCGGTATAACTCACGCATTCGTGTACAAACCAGTGCAGACGAAGTAACACGAATATCTCCGGTAGTCAGTCTATTTCCATCAGCCGGCCGGTGGGAGCGAGAAGTTTGGGATATGTTTGGTGTTTCTTCCATCAATCATCCGGATCTACGCCGTATATCAACAGATTATGGTTTCGAGGGTCATCCATTACGAAAAGACCTTCCTCTGAGTGGATATGTAGAAGTACGCTATGATGATCCAGAGAAACGTGTGGTTTCTGAACCCATTGAGATGACCCAAGAATTTCGCTATTTCGATTTTGCTAGTCCTTGGGAACAGCGTAGCGACGGATAATTCAGAATCAGAATAGGTCCAGCTCTATAGGATAGGGGACAAATCAATAGGAAATGCTATTTGCTTTTGAAGAAGAAGAATAAACTGATATGAAATGAAAGAGTTCGCGGGTGATCGTCGGATATCATTTTCAAATAGTAGTCAGAAGTGTTATCGAACGATTTCCTGCAATTCTTCCCAGTATGTCATGAGTAAAGAATCCAGCTACAAGTCTCGATCTATACAAAACGCACTGGGTTTTTGTGTTTCTTTCGGTTTCATTGATAGCAGAAGAGCCTGACTCTATAGGATTAGGGGCACTAGCGCTTTATTTCAAGAAAAAGTAAAGGGGCCTGAAAACGTAACGTAATAGGCTGCTATTCTAGGCTCGCTTCGCTTCTTCAAGCTCCGCCCCTTATTTATTGGAAAACTAAAGCGCTAACGCGCCTTATATTCTTTTTTTTTTTGCTTCCATTGTCTTGCTGAACTGTTGAAGCTTTTACGGGGGCTTTTGCTCATGCCGATTCAGAATGCTTTCTCATGATAATATGAAATATCTCTTTTGTGTCCATTCACCGAGACGAGCACAAGACAGTGCTTGGAGATTCGATCTTGTCTTCTTTCGCTCGGTTTCCCCAGGTGGTGCGGTTGGGGAGTAGAGACCTCGATGCCGGGTCGTTCCAAAGTGACTTGCTATTGCTGCTGCAGTGCATCTTGTTCATCATCCAGGAATTTCTTTAGAATCTTTGCCTTCCTTACCGGGAATTGGATTCGAACCAAGTCTAAGATATTTTAAATGTCGGAGAATACCGGGTATTTGAGTTTTTAGCATTAACACGATTAAATATTCTTTTTTCCTAGCCGATTCTTCCCTTCCTTCTCTTCTCACTCCCCGGGTTTAGCTCCCGACTGGAGGGATAGGGGCAAGGCATTAGGGATAGCTGCTTTCGTCTCCAGTTATGGATGGATAAGGTGGTAGTGCCAAATTTCGGAGTAGCCGTAATGGAAGAACTTTTAGCTTGGTTGTCCGGCCCTCTTCACCGATCTCCTAGCCCTACGAATCAAACATCTCCGGGCATCTGGTTTCAAAGAGAGATTGGTTAGTCGCCTTCTGTTCACTCTTACCCCTGACTACCGGACCCCATTGGTTAAGTTGGGGCAGGAATAGCTATCGGACTACGATCACAGGCCGACCCTCTTTTATTCTAGTCCAGTTGGAGAGGGCAAAGTCCCATCCGTTCCAGAAGTCGCAGAGAAATGGAAGGCTTAAATACCAAAAACTACGGAGGCATGATCTAAAAATGGGTAAGCCCGGTGGTTCAAGCCAACAACCTTATGTGCTTGCTTTTAAGAACTCTTTCTTCTCAAACCAAACAAACCCTACGCCTTCCCATCCAAGTGACATAAGCCTATCCCTGCAGGGAAGGAAGATCAAAAGTCAAGGTCTTCAATAGTAGTATAGTAGGGAACATATCACAACCAGCAAGCGTATTCACGTCAACATTTTAGCAATCGAAGGACCGTCGGAGTGAGCCGATTCAATGTCGTAAGGGCGTCTGTGTAACACATATCAAAGCGTCTGTTGCCAAGCCTAATATCTGATATCTGTCCTGTGTTAGCTGCCTGTCTCTCCCTGCCCACGACATGGGTTGGGCTTAGAGTCTGTTTCTTCTCTGTAGTTTCTGTAGTTGGTGTATTCATATCTCTCCTTTGAATGGCGTAGATCTTCGTAGTACCAGTCAGCTAGCAGGTCAGGATCGGCGTATGGGCAAGCAAAGAATAACAAGTCTTCCTTTCCTGTCAGTAGCCGGGTAGCGAAACGACCTTAGGAGCGATCGATCTCATGGCCAAGCCAGTACCAAACAAAAAATCCGGACTGAGTGTCGCAACATCGGTACTTGTTTAGACTGAATTCAGTAATAGGCAGGTCATTCTTTTAGATTTATGGTATAGCGTAGCTAGTGAGTGAACAATGAGGCTATGCTTTCTACAAGGCACTGTAAGCTCATGGTCAATCCATTCATCGAACAAGATCCCTTCATCGGAAGGAAAGAGGAGACGGGGACGGGTGTAATCTTCACTCACCGAAGATTGATTATTCTCTTCACATAGATCTCGGGATACGAGACCTTCCTTCAACTACGAACTAAGCAGCCTTGAAAGTTGAAAGAAAGGAGTAGTGAAATGAAAGAAGAAGGTAATTCCTTATTGGATAGTCCCATCCCAATCCAATACGAAAACGAGTAATGAGCCCCTTTATGTTGTGGGCAGCAGAGATTAGATTTTTATTCTTCTCTTTGCTTTATAAACGATCTTGGGAGGCTCGCTATACCGATTTATTCTGAAGTGCAGGCGGGATAAACTAATCAGAGCGAGGACCTCCTTTGAATCTTTGACTCAGTCAGCTCTATGCCTTTGTCTTGGAGCAAGAAGAGCAGCAAACTCCCTTCCTTGGCTTGAAAGCAGAGGGGAAAGAACTGGATCTCTTATCCTTCCTTAGACCTAGAACCCGCTTTCTTGCCTAAGATGCCGCCTAAAAGACTTTGATTTCTGGCCGCGGATAGTCAATCAATATGAATCGCAGGAATGATAAAAGAAAACAAAGGGGGAGCAATTTCAATTTATATATTAGCTTCTACCTATCCTTATACCCCCCAAGAAAGGGAAAGAGAAAAGACCTGATATGCCTGAAAACCTGAAAGGGACGATGTGACTCGACTGAAAGGAGAGGGATGAAGTGAACAAGAGATATACCACAGATACCATTTGAACCAGAGCTGAAACCTTTGAATTACCCGATACTGATTTCACTCCATAATACATCGACTCACTGGCTGCTTTTAGAGCAGACTAAGAATAAGGTACGGAAGGAAGTAAAGGTGAAGCAGGCTTTCTATCTTCTTTGGCTTGCCAATATGACAGAGATGGGCCCTGGAGCCTGGGATCCGGCTGACGTATAGGCCTATGCACTTAAATTAATGGCTGCGACAAGTTAGGACTTGATCGAGGGATCAATTGACTGACTCCGGAACATAAAGTAAGAAGACCGGAACCCCGTGTGGACTATAAACCAACAAAAAGCTAATTTCTTGCTTCGGGGGAGGAGTTATAACTTAGACTCAAAAATGAAGTAGAAGTGGGCATTTTCTTGTCCCACCGGGCGTTAAAAGAAAAAGAAAGAATTCGTTGCTTTAACCTCTTTTCTCGTGGTAGGTAGGAGAGAGAGTAGAAGGGGGAGATTCGCTGCAGCTAGATTGCTCTCTTGATGCTCGATTCCTCAGTCGGAGGGGGGTTGGGATAGCTAATGTGGGTTCGAGGGGCCCAGATGAAGCAAATGCATAAGGAAAGTATGGTTCGGTTAGCTTTTTTGTAGAGTAAGGGATGCGCACTTCATTCAGGTGGTTCAGCTCGTAAAACTAATCAAGGGATCAATCCGGGAATTCCGGGAGTCATGTGAGCAGTTCTGAACCCCATTCCGAACTCATGAGAAGAGGACCTAGTCATCGAAAACACTATATTCGTACGCCGGAGAGAGAGCACTTTTAGAAAAAGAATAGCAAAGAAGGCGGCCTATTCCAAACCCATCTAATAGTTGGGCTTTCCCATCTATCAGTCCTTTTCCTTGGATTGGAAGGAAGGCTAAAATGAAACTTGCACTTTTCATAGGGTCCTTTTCTATTGAGTAGTCACTCTTGGCCTCTTTCTGTCCTGACTCGATAATGCTTCGTATTTAAATAATTCAGGATTGTACAGTATAACCTCCCTCTTAATGTCTACCCTCAGACCATTGAAGAACCTACTGACTGTAATGAATGGCTCTTCATCAATTTCACACCTAAGCATAAGCTCTTCAAATCGAGCCAAATAGTCAGACACATTAGACGTCGATTGCCTAAGATTTCACAACTGTTCAACCGATTTACTCCTATAGTAGGTGGGGAGGTATTTTTCCTTCCACTTCTGCTTCATGACTGCCCACTGAGTGATGGGTGGTTCACCTAGACGCCCTAAGTTGCGTTGGACACTGTGCCAATCTTTCTTGGCGGATCCTATTAACTTCATCTTGGCAAAACGAACACGCTCTATGTCAGACATGCCATACCAATCAAAATAGTCCTCCATGTTATCCAACCAATCTGTGAAGATATGATCTTAGGGTCCAACTTTCCATCATATTCAGGGACATCAACTTTGACTCTCCTAGTAATGTCTCCTAAATCCTCATGACCATACCTAGGAGGTTGTGGTGAACGCCTGTTGTGTCTATCTGGAACTCTATGGATTGGTCCTCATGAAAATGATCACCACCATCAACCCTAGGATCTAAGGTTGGAAGGGGATCACCATCAGGGGGAAATCTTACTGTTGGTCTAGGGGTTGCGTGACTCATATTATTAGGGCGCCGTGTGTCCCAGAAGTGGCAAGTATTCCGTGCACTGACCTTATAGAATAAGGGGAACCGTTTAACTGCCTAACTGAATCCTATAAATCCTCTCCTACAGGGCGCTTACCAAAGTGTTTCAGGATTTGTGAAAACTTCTCAGAGAGTTGCTCTACTTTACCCTCGAGACTGTCCAATTTAGAGTGCATGGTTTGGTTGTCAGTTTGTGGAGTGGGAGGGTTCTGCAATTGAAGAAGAATCGGTGAGAGCTAGAGTACTTCTATAGGCAAATAGCCGCCTATTTATATAAGAAAAAGGTATCCCCAGTTGGAGGACGCAGCTCTCGAATCTAGCTATTTCTTTATTATAGGAACTGCCATAGTTGATGCATCGAATGCTAGTGCAATAAGACTTTTTGAAAGCTGAGCTGTTTTGTTTGCGGACTTACGCAAATAGTGAATTTTGAGCTGCTCATAAAAAACCTCGGTTTCCTCCGATTAGAAGGTGGTGGGAAAGCAAGTTCAAGATTCGGAGGAGTGAAAATAAAAATAGAAGTAAAGCCAAGGGGTAATCCAGCTGCCTTTACTAGACGAAAAAGAAGAAGCTTTCACTCATCCATAGCAGCCACTGCCTTGCTTCCTTGACCGTCTTCCAAAGCTTGAATTCTCGGCATCAATGCAATAACTCCTGCCCGGCTTGGCACACTCAACCGCTAATCAAAAGGAGGAACTCGCTGGGCATGCTTTAAAGCCTTTGACTGCTAACGGGCTAACGCCTTGATTGAGTTTTTTCGATAAAGGACAACAGCTCCCAAGAAGAATCAACTCAGAGTAGGACTCAAAGGAAGAGATCTTCCCCCTTCTATGATGAACTTTCTTCACTTCAGCTTGCTAGCGCTTGGCTTACTTTGACTATCAGAGAGAGGAATAGACATCTCTGAGGTGCTACCAGTAGGTTGTCATTGAGACCTTTATTGAAAGCCCTTTTTTAGATCTTTAAAAGAAGCCTACTGTGGCATTTCGTGATTGAGTTCTCATGCCTACTCTCATCTGAGAAGGAGATAGCCAGACGGGAACCTTTCTTAGCGCTTAGATAGATGGTAGTGAAGAGCAGATGAACTAGACCAGACAGCTCGATGGAAAGGATAAAGCCAAAACTCTTGCTCTTATCCATAGGTGGCCGTGATCGATCAAACGGATGCGCCGCCACTGCTTTCTAGAATTCTGATATATAAACGAAGAAAGAGAAAGAAGCAATTCCCCTTCAAGGGGCCATTACACGATGCAAGAGCAAATGAGAAAGCAATGCCCCTTAGCCACTCGGGGTGATCCACTACTTACCAATCAACTCAAGCTAAAGCAAAGGCACCTTATTAGCACGATGCGGGGTATGGTGCTAAATCCGGACAAGGCAATTTCCCCTGACTTTGACCAATGGTTCGACACCCGAAAAAGCCAGCTCCTCGATACCGGCAGACGGAAAGAAAGGTCGGTTCCCTAAAAGCTTGGCCAGTGCCAGCTAATGAGACATGCCATCCATCCATAGTCCTACTTCTATTGGATCGAGAATGGATTCGACGTTCTTCTAAATGGATGTCTTAAATGCATAAGTTAAGAAAGCAAAAAGGTAAAGAACTAGAGCAGGAAGGGACAAAAGGGAGCGAAGTCACTTCTAGCTTCTTTCTCTTGCCCGGGCCAGGAGTTAATGCAAAGGCAAAGGCCTTCTTCTCGCAACAGACGGTTCGATCAAAGAGTGCAGCTGGCTAAGCCGCATCTTCTGCTTTAGTTTGAGCGCGAGTGCTTGAAAGTGACTGTCTTCACTTAGTCCTAAGAGAGGGAAAAATGATCTTCCGTCACTAGCCATTGCTCTAGATGCTCTTGTCTCGAAGAGTAAGAGTCATATGCCGATCTTCATGCCATCCTCATTACTAGCTCTGGCGACTAGTCCTCCGCTAATCAAATACCTGCAAACAACCCCTCCGAAACAGGGCATTCGTCGTAAGCCCTTTCCTCTGATCTGTTGTTATCTGACCTGCTCCTCGAACAATTGAATCAATAGTCATTGATATCCACACCCATGCACAAAGAATAGGCTGTGAATGTCCTCTTTTCAGGAATAGAATCGGACATGGAATGCCCTCTGACTTCATCCGATAGGCCTGTCCTCGTTCTAGTAGTGGGCAAATCCCCTGCTCTCTTTGAAAGACTAGGCTGTGGGACTGATGACTCGGCACTCTTTTCAATGGCCACTATGCTTATTAGCTATTGCTATTTTGAACCCCAGATTCCCCGCCCTTGGAACGTCTTTGAGGAGAAATCCTTTCCTGAAGTTCAACAAGCTATTGGAAACCAGTAGGCTATATGACGTAGCAGGGACCAATCCCAGATCCGGCCCAAGCGGACACGGTGATTAGACGTTGAGCGGAGCTCTTCCTGCGGTCTCACAGGCTCTTGCTTCCTTCACCTTACGGAAGATGGCAGATTGGAATGAGACCGTTGTGGCTCCTGGCTGTCAAGAGGCTAAAGCCCTTGCGAGAACCTTTCATCCGAGTCTCAAACAAAACCATTACATCTTAAACAAGAAGACGATAGGCGAATGGGAACACAGCCAGATAGACATTCCGCCCCTATACCTCAAAGGGAATCGCCCTCTACTCTACGACTTAGAAGACTGAGAATCAGGGCTTCCTCTAAAAAGAGAAGAAGCCATTAGTAGTCCAGGTTAGGCTTTCGGTTTAATACCAATCTCCCGTGTTAAAACAATAATAGTTGTATGGGCTCAGCCCTAGTTCTTATCTTAAGGCGAAGTCTCACATGAAAGAGAAAAGTCAACATGAGACTCGAAAGACGCTCGGCGATAAAGAAAAGAAAATGACTCTTTCTTCGGTGGACATGGCGGAGGCTCATGCACTTACACTTAGGAAAGGTTCTGACCTGGCTTTTTCTCTACAGCTATCTTCTTTCTGTTTGTATGTATGAAAACAGATTCATCTCAGGTCTTGAAAGCTTTTCATAGTCAAAAGTCGTCTACAGATCGCAGTCTGAGGCCTATTGTTAGTGATGTGCAGCAACTCCTGATGTCCCACCACAGCTGGTCGGTATAAAGGGTGAACAGATTAGCCAATGCTTCGGCCGATTGGGTGGCAAAGCATCTTCCTGACTGAAAGTGTCGACCTTACTGGGTGCAGAGTCCTCCACCAGCTATTCTTGCTATTTTAAGAGAAGATCATCATTGTCTGACTTAGGCCTGGATGTCTTTTGATTTCAGCTTTCAATGCCCGGAATAGGAACTGAGATGATTCGATAGTGGGAACTCATGAGCGCTCATCCATTCTTTGCCGGGAACCAGAGCTGGCATAAATGACCTTGATCGAAAGTGAGCCCTTCACGAAGCATGGAAAGTAAAAGGATGCGAAGAGAGCGCCACTACTCTCTTTCCGGGAAAGATCACTCCTAGGTTAGGCCGACAAGACATCAAGAGGGAGAGAAAGCCAAGCATTTTTTTTAGTACAAAAAAGGAAGATATTTATATACGTAAGCCCTCACATTATGAGACTGAAGGAAAGACTCCTGCTTCAAGGTCCTTAGATTAGACCACTGGCTTGTTTGGCCCGAAGGCAGAATCAAAGCCAGAAGGAATTACAGACAGAAGCACTTCTACTCCCCTCAAATTTAGATCGAAGAAATGATAGGTCCGCCTATAACCCTATTAGCTCGAGAGCAAGAAAAGAAGGAGGGAGGGACTACTTAGACTACTTAATCGATAGAGCCCGGCACGATTACTGGATCGAAAGCAGCTCCAACTCCAATAGGTGGGAGGAATGAGCCCCCTAAGCCTAATCCAATTCCATATACCTATCTCTCACACCAGTGATTTGAGATTGTTCAAAAGACAGACCAGTCCCTTTCCCGACTCCTGCAATTAGATTATAGGCTTCTTACTCTTAGTGGTAGTGTACGGTTTTCTCCTTCTTAGCCTATTGGTTTCGCTTTCTGAGATACACAGTTTCCCTTCGACGAGGAATCCTTTGGCTGACACCTTTCAATGGAATTCGTTTCCACCGCTTGACTTGCGCTCGCTACCGAAAAAGAATTGTTTTACACAACGCTACCAGGCTTGGCTTTACGTTCCCCAGATGGGGAATGGGTTACGATAGGTTCTTCAAAAGCTTGCTAAACCCGAACTCACTTCCAGGGCTGGGGATGAGAGTAGTTACGAAAAGACTCATACCTTAACCGCTGTCCCTGAAGGATATGTTTGCCACTTAGAGCTTCACCGTCTCGCTTAACGAACGGGAGAAACAGAAAGAGATTTACCTAAGAGCTATCCGGAAGAATAGCCAGAGCCTGGATTGATTTGGTTTATCACCGGATCGTTGCGGCGGGATGCACGCAAGCAAGGAGTTAGGTGGCTGGATTGAATCAATCTATCACTCCCGTGTTGAGGGCTTTAGCGACTGGGCAGTTTGATTGAAAGCTTGACTTTCATTTGGCATTTTGGAAGGCACTTTCGTATATAAATATATAAAGAAGTAGTGGATCAAGGCTCAAGGTAAGCTTTAGAGCTACCTAGGTTTCAGGTGGCGATTCATATTGATCTCCTCCACGGCATGAGGATGAGGCTTAGATATTACCTAAAGTTGCTAGAGCGGTAAAGACAAGGATAGCTCCTAGGAAAGAAAAAGAAGCAGTTGGGGCACCCATTGAAGATGGATTACCCCGCATAAGAGAATGTCCTTCTTTTGAGTTAACATAGATGTTAAGGCCAGATAAGATTTAAGAATCAGTATTAGCCGGGTAAATCTGGGAATCACCAATAGACGTACCTGAAGACGCAGTCTAACGCTAACGAAAGCCCTTTACGCATATATACCGAAATTCCCTAAAAAATAGGCTATACCATTCATAAATGGATAAAAGAATTGAACATCTTGACATTTCCACATTAGACTGATTTAATGGAGAAAGCAATGCCCTTGAGGAGAGCACTGCCAGCTGTGAAGATAGACGACTCACAACTCTTATTAAAGAGTTTGTTTTTTCAGAGGGGAATGTGATTCATCTCTACAAGAAATTCGTTCATACTCTTTCCCCATACGATGATGCTCTCTCTCTATGGATTGAGATGAGAATCACTTACCTCTCCATAGTAGGATTCTCTATGTCCATACCTCTGACGAAGCGAGCCTTAAGTATATAGAGGAAAGAGTCCTCAATCTTACTCAAACTCCCAAGGCTCCAGTTACTCCGATCTCGCTGGCTTCATTCTCTGTGGATCCAAGGTCGCAGTCTGTTGGTGAAGGAACCCTGGCTTCTCGGACTATGACTCCAACGTCTGCTTTCAAACCTAGTGGCTCCTCCCAGGTATTGTACTAGACGTCAAACTCCATTTTTTCCTTATTTTACCCTAATCAAATTCTTTGACATATCCTTTCTTGTTCAGCCTCAGCACTTTGCTTCAGCTTCTACCTCGAGTAGATCCACGCGGCTTGCTCATCGTGCTTATGGCTTGGCCAATTGACATTGTCTTCGATCGAGTGCTCTTATTTCACAACGATAGGTGGGTTACCCTTTCTTTGAACCTTGTCAATGATCGAACTTAAAGATATGAACTGAATGCCATTTGATGAGTAACTGAGAACAAGGGAAGCTATCTATGGCTAATAAGAGTTAACGACTTTAGCTTCTTAGCAGCTTTAGCTACATTTTCTAATGCTAGCTTTTGCGTCCAATATCTTATATCGATCTTGGTTCCGCGTATCGGGTGAGAGCAAGCAGGCTTAGCAGAGGAGATTTCCGCTGTGAACGCTATCTCAGAAGCTCAGGCGAAGTTTCACCTTCTTTCTCTTTCCTCTCTTCGTAAACGTCGCCTTAAAACAACAAAAACCTCCCTCCTATATCCTATAATCCTATAGGTCGAGCATCTTCGAAACCTATCCTTCCTATGAAGAAAGGCTGTCAAGAACGTAGAGGGGGTAGTAGGGAAGTCCTTTCTTTCTCTTTCCCAGGACTATAAAGAAGATTAGTAGCTAGGAGCTCAAGTCTGTTGACTTCACTCCGTCATTCCGAGAGAAGGAATGGAATCCGTCTCTTTTTAAAGGCCTTCACCAGGGTCTAACCCTTTAATTAGGGTTAGACGGGAAAGAATATGTTTTTAATTCCCTTTGTTACTCCTTACTCCGAGACGTCACTAACCTTTCATACGAACATCGTTTAACTCTTTCAACCCTATACTAAACGGTCAATAAAGACGTTGTGGGAAAGTTAGCTATGAGTTCTTCTGTTAGCTTCCGGCTTATCCTTAGCTGTCTTTTTTTTGCAAAGGGGTATCATACGAAAATGAATCCCGCATTTTAGCTCTCATCTCAGAGTTCTAATAGAAATAGAAGGCTTAGTTAATGAGCTTATCGTGATCTAGCGGACTCCTCCCAGGCATCTCCTGCCTATCTCACTTTCCTAAGACTAGCTAACAGGTAATTCATATTAATTATTAATTTAATATATATAGGGTTCATAAGCTATAAGCTAAGTGACGGTAGATTGTTAATTCAATTCCCTTCCTTTTTTCGTAGATTCCCTTCGCGAGTAGGAAGTCGGAGTTAGAAGTGGAAGAAGCATCTTTAGCTAATTCATCAACAGGAAGAGTTAGATGACGTCAGAATTATATCAATGCAATGTCAGAAAGGAAGAACAGATACCAAAGAATGCTAATACCGATAGAAGAATGAAATTGACGGATGTTATCTTTCGTCGACTATTCAAAATGGAAAGGAAAGGGAGCTATATGACGAATTCATTGGATTAGTCTTAATGGTAGTTGAGTTTGACAATTATATGAATTTATGGATATAACATCTTACTCGGTAGCATACCGGGCTAAGGACCAATGGGGGCACCTTCTCTTAAAGCTCTTAAAGCCGGTAATACTTGCTCGCGCTTCCTTCACCTCGAGAACTGCTTTTGAAAGCCCTTGAGTACACGAGCAGTAAGCGGGGAATATGATTAATCACTTGCTTTGTGTCTTTCACCTCCCAACCCACGCCGGGTTATGTTCGTTCCTCAACCCCAACCAGGGTCTTATCAGCCTTCTTGGAGGCATGCCAACAAGGTCTCACGATGAGCCACTCGCTTAGAGTTCGGGGATCAAAACCCTTCCTTCAGGCTAGTTCAGCTCTAGATAAGAAACCGACCCAAAGCATCGCAATAGACGCAACAGCAACCTGCACCCACCGGCACTTTCCACCTAGTTCACTGACCTCACAAGTCTGATTGGCTCTCTATTGTCCACCAAGGAAACTCCAAACAACTCCACTGCGACTGAGCGATCTGACCTTCTTACTCGGTATGGAAGGACTCTTGACTGACTCAGAGACTCAGTCTTCTGACTTTATATGAGGAGGAGGTTGAATCAATAGCTATAGTAGACACGCTACGATCTTTCTTTTCTTAAGAAATTACGGCTTTGTTCCCCTTTCAAATTCAAACACCGTCTGCATCCACCGGAATAACAAATTTAGGAAAGGTCAACAGGATCGTAACGTTCGCTTTCTCCAGCCTGGTTTGACCCACTTCCTTAGCTACCGAGCTCCCAATCAACCCCATTGAACTGACTGACTTGCTTAACGCGTCTGTCTGGAAAGCCAAAGACTATTAGATATGTAATTTAAGGATTGATTTTCGTTGATCGGATCGCCACACCCGGCTTTCCTGACTGCATGTTCACCCGGGCATTGAGTCACAGGGCCCTATGCCTTATCTTCCTAAGTGATCTTTCTATCCAGGTTGCTTGCTCTGGGTGCAGCTATCTTTCTTAGTGCTACCCTATGGTCCACCACGTGATGAATCATGAGGGCGAGTTACCAGCGACCGTATGGTTTGTGGTACTCCTTGGATAAGTTTGGAACTGGGACCTGCACGAGGAGCCCAGGGGTTATGAGCCACTCCCGACACCTCCATTAGGAAGAAGAGGTCTTGCAGCAGCGGTAGCATATGTCGGAGGTTTGGAAGAAAGTATGAACGGGCCCCCCTATTGGGGAACCTTCTAATCCCGATTCTGCCTTTGGAGCTATCTGAAAAGGTCATTTTCAAGTTTCGTTTTCTTACTGATTTCGGCTCGCTACCTATAGAGCTTGGTGTCTTGATAGAGCAGCATCGTTACCAGATTGTTTTATATAAGGGGAATTGGCTTGAAGAGAAAGAAAGGCAGCCGGCTCGTAAACTCGTCTCTATAATATAAAAGGGCAAAGAAGAAGAGGGAAAGAGTGTAATGGGGACAATCTAAGGAAGAAACTAGAGCTCTGGAAGAGAAAGAAAGAACGAAAGGAAAATGGAGTACTTGCCTTGGTTGTCGGAAGGAAAGTCCTGTCCAGTCTTGAACTAATCAACTACTCTACTCAACTCAGCAAGCAAAATACAAAGAAATCAAGTAAAAAAACCCTATAGTATAGTAAATACAGTACATTCCAAAAAGGCTAAAGCCCTCTAACCGAGAAGTCAGTGCCGAAGTATTTAAGTTCCAACCGAAGTAAGAAGACCTCGAGGCGGGGAAGAGGAGTGAAAGCCACTCGCCCTACTAATACAAGTCAAGGAGAGAGAGGAGCGATGTAATTGAGCTCGTATTTCTATATAAATATCAGCTTAACCGGGCAAATGCAGAATCATCATAGGTAAGAAGCACAACACCATGTTCCCTCTTTCCTGTCGCAACTAGTCCCGTGAGCTAGGTCCACGGTTGCTACTTCTCTCGTCTCTGGAAAAGGGAAAAAAACGATTCTATATGGTCAGTCACTTCGGGCTACTTTTTGGGGATATAGCATGGGGCTTATGAATGGAAGGAAATCCCCTCTCCAAGTGTGTGACTCTTTAGGGGAAAATCCCGTCCTTCCTGTGGTCCTGAACAAACGTTCCATCCTGAAAAGAAAGCTCATCTCTTACTGGGAACGAGAGATCTAATACAACAAACAACAAAGACCTGAACTAGCAGCTCGCTCAATGCGCATTGAAAGCAATTATAATGAATGCCCTTTTTTAGCATCTTTGAATTGAAGAAAGCCAGGTCTTTATTGCGTGTCAAGTGCGAGATTGGCATCGAGGAATTGCGTATGAAAGGATTATGATCTATCTAGTACAGTACGATCGATCAAGTCATTCAGTAAAGTCTCTTAGCTAGGTCTTGATTAAATTATATTAGAGCGGGTAGTTTATATTGCTCCCGAGAAATGCTTTCCTGTTTCCTTTGTGCATCCCATGTCTTTCCGGATCAACCAACCGGAACAAGTCCTTCTTCATTTTTATAGCTTTGCTAAAAGAAAGTAAAGCGGATCACTTTGACTGTTCATATAGAATCATGCCAAGCTGGTTGAACCAACATCTCTCTCTCTTCTAGTTATAGGGGGAATACTGGTATTCTCTTCTTTGATGCTTAGGCATCTACCACGTTTGGAAATAGTAAATCCGGAGGTCGCTTTGGATGCAGTGAGGGACCAAATCAAGACCGAACTTTTCGGATTATTCCACCAGAGGTTTGGTCCCGATTTTGTATTTCCCCCGGGCTTAAGCATTGACACTGTGGGGGAGCATATCTACCAAGGCGTTCCTCGCCTGGAGGACTTGATCGAAATATATCTTTCTCT